CCGCAAGAGAGTACTTGGGTTCTCCCAATAAATAAAAAGTGTATCATGCCTGAATCTGACCGGAGTTCGCGGTGGTGGAGGAACCGGATCGGAAAAAAGAGGGATTCTAGTTGTAAGATATCTAATGAAACCGTAGCTGGAATTGAGATCTCATTCAAAGAGAAAGATAGCAAATATCTGGAGTTTCTTTTTTTATCCTATACGGATGATCCGATCCGCAAGGACCATGATTGGGAATTGTTTGATCGTCTTTCTCCGAGGAAGAAGCGAAACATAATCAACTTGAATTCGGGACAGCTATTCGAAATCTTAGGGAAAGACTTGATTTGTTATCTCATGTCTGCTTTTCGTGAAAAAAGACCAATTGAAGGGGAGGTTTTCTTCAAACAACAAGGAGCTGAGGCAACTATTCAATCAAATGATATTGAGCATGTTTCCCATCTCTTCTCGAGAAACAAGTGGGGTATTTCTTTGCAAAATTGTGCTCAATTTCATATGTGGCAATTCCGCCAAGATCTCTTCGTTAGTTGGGGGAAGAATCAGCACGAATCGGATTTTTTGAGGAACGTATCGAGAGAGAATTTGATTTGGTTAGACAATGTGTGGTTGGTAAACAAGGATCGGTTTTTTAGCAAGGTACGGAATGTATTGTCAAATATTCAATATGATTCCACAAGATCTATTTTCGTTCAAGTAAGGGATTCTAGCCAATTGAAAGGATCTTCTGATCAATCCATAGATCATTTCGATTCCATTAGAAATGAGGATTCGGAATATCACACATTGATCGATCAAACAGAGATTCAGCAACTAAAAGAAAGATCGATTCTTTTGGATCCTTCCTTTCTTCAAACGGAACGAACAGAGATAGAATCAGATCGATTCCCGAAATGCCTTTTTGGATCTTCCTCAATGTCCCGGCTATTCACGGAACGTGAGAAGCAGATGAATAATCATCTGCTTCCGGAAGAAATCGAAGAATTTCTTGGGAATCCTACAAGATCAATTCGTTCTTTTTTCTCTGACAGATGGTCAGAACTTCATCTGGGTTCGAATCCTACTGAGAGGTCCACTAGAGATCAGAAATTTTTGAAGAAAAAACAAGATGTTTCTTTTGTCCCTTCCAGGCGATCGGAAAATAAAGAAATGGTTGATATATTCAAGATAATTACGTATTTACAAAATACCGTCTCAATTCATCCTATTTCATCAGATCCGGGATGTGATATGGTTCCGAAGGATGAACCGGATATGGACAGTTCCAATAAGATTTCATTCTTGAAAAAAAATCCATTTTTTGATTTATTTCATCTATTCCATGACCGGAACAAAGGGGGATACACGTTACACCACGATTTTGAATCAGAAGAGAGATTTCAAGAAATGGCAGATCTATTCACTCTATCAATAACCGAGCCGGATCTGGTGTATCATAGGGGATTTGCCTTTTCTATTGATTCCTACGGGTTGGATCAAAAAAAATTCTTGAATGAGGTATTCAACTCCAGAGATGAATCGAAAAAGAAATCTTTATTGGTTCTACCTCCTCTTTTTTATGAAGAGAATGAATCTTTTTATCGAAGGATCAGAAAAAAATCGGTCCGGATCTACTGCGGGAATGATTTGGAAGATCCAAAACTAAAAACAGCGGTATTTGCTAGCAACAACATAATGGAGGCAGTCAATCAATATAGATTGATCCGAAATCTGATTCAAATCCAATATAGCACCTATGGGTACATAAGAAATGTATCGAATCGATTCTTTTTAATGAATAGATCCGATCGCAACTTCGAATATGGAATTCAAAGGGATCGAATAGGAAATGATACTCTGAATCATATAACTATAATGAAATATACGATCAACCAACATTTATCGAATTTGAAAAAGAGTCAGAAGAAATGGTTTGATCCTCTTATTTCTCGAACCGAGAGATCCATGAATCGGGATCCTGATGCATATAGATACAAATGTTCCAATGGGAGCAAGAATTTCCAGGAACATTTGGAACATTTCGTTTCTGAACAGAAGAACCGTTTTCAAGTAGTGTTCAATCGATTACGTATTAATCAATATTCGATTGATTGGTCCGAGGCTATCGACAAACAAGATTTGTCTAAGTCACTTCGTTTCTTTTTGTCCAAGTCACTTCTCTTTTTGTCCAAGTCACTTCCCTTTTTGTCCAAGTCACTTCCCCTTTTCTTTGTGAGTATCGGGAATATCCCCATTCATAGGTCCGAGATCCACATCTATGAATTGAAAGGTCCGAATGATCAACTCTGCAATCAGTTGTTAGAATCAATAGGTGTTCAAATCGTTCATTTGAATAAATTGAAACCCTTTTTATTTTTATTGGATGATCATGATACTTCCCAAAGACCGAAATTCTTGATCAATGGAGGAACAATATTACCATTTTTGTTCAAAAAGATACCAAAGTGGATGATTGACTCATTCCATACTAGAAATAATCGCAGGAAATCCTTTGATAACACGG